ATGTCACGATGACTCTTTTCTACAAACCATAAGGATATTGGTACATTATATTTTTTATTTGGAGCTTGAGCTGGAATAGTAGGTACTTCACTAAGACTTATTATTCGAGCAGAATTAGGACAACCAGGAACTTTAATTGGAAATGATCAAATTTATAATGTAGTAGTTACAGCCCATGCTTTTGTTATAATTTTTTTTATGGTTATACCTATTATAATTGGAGGATTTGGTAATTGACTTGTTCCTTTAATATTAGGAGCCCCAGATATAGCTTTCCCACGTATAAACAACATAAGATTTTGACTCCTTCCTCCCTCTCTTACTCTTCTATTAATAAGAGGTATAGTTGAAAGTGGAGTTGGTACAGGATGAACAGTTTATCCTCCTCTAGCTGCTGCTATTGCTCATGCTGGTGCTTCAGTTGATATAGGAATTTTTTCTTTGCATTTAGCGGGTGTGTCTTCAATTTTAGGTGCCGTAAACTTCATAACTACAGTTATTAATATACGATCTTTTGGTATATCCATGGATCAAATACCTTTATTTGTTTGAGCTGTTTTTATTACAGCCATTTTATTACTTCTTTCTCTTCCTGTCCTTGCAGGAGCTATTACAATACTCCTTACAGATCGCAACCTAAATACTTCTTTTTTTGACCCTGCAGGAGGTGGAGATCCCATTTTATATCAACACTTATTTTGATTTTTTGGTCATCCTGAAGTATATATTCTCATTCTACCCGCTTTCGGTATGATCTCTCATATTGTTAGACAAGAATCAGGGAAGAAAGAATCCTTCGGGACTTTAGGAATAATTTATGCTATACTAGCAATTGGTATTTTAGGATTTGTTGTTTGAGCCCACCACATATTTACAGTAGGTATAGATGTAGATACTCGTGCCTATTTTACTTCCGCTACTATAATTATTGCAATTCCTACAGGAATTAAAATTTTTAGATGACTAAGAACACTTCATGGTACACAAATTTCTTATACTCCTTCCCTTTTATGAGCCCTAGGATTCATTTTTTTATTTACAGTTGGGGGACTAACCGGAGTTGTTTTAGCTAACTCATCTATTGATATTATTCTTCATGATACTTATTATGTAGTTGCCCACTTTCATTATGTTTTATCCATGGGAGCTGTATTTGGAATTTTCGGAGGAATTGCTCATTGATTTCCACTCTTTACAGGGTTATCTCTTAATCCTAAGTGAATAAAAATTCATTTCTTCATTATATTTATTGGTGTAAACTTAACCTTCTTCCCTCAGCATTTTTTAGGTCTTAATGGAATACCACGACGCTACTCCGATTATCCAGACTCTTTAACAACCTGAAATGTTCTATCCTCTATAGGCTCAATAATTTCTTTCACTGCATCTTTAGGATTCTTAATTATTATTTGAGATGCTTTCATAACTAATCGACCACTTATATTTTCTCCCTCTTTACCATCATCTATCGAATGAAATCACAAATATCCTCCCGCAGATCACTCTTATATAGAAATTCCATTAATCTCTAACTTCTAAAATGGCAGAAAGATGTATAGGATTTAAGCTCCTACCAGGAAGTTATTACTCTTCTTTTAGAATTTTCTAATGGCAACATGAGCATATATAGGTTTTCAAGACAGAGCGTCCCCTCTTATAGAACAATTGATCTTTTTTCACGATCATATTATATTAATTCTTGTTTTAATTACCACTTTTGTAGGTTATATTATATTTATAGTTTTGATAAATTCTTATATCCACCGCTATATATTAGAGAACCAAACAATTGAAATAATTTGAACAATTATCCCGGCAGTTATTCTTATTTTTATTGCTCTTCCCTCCCTGCGGCTCCTTTATCTTCTTGATGAAGTTAATAATCCTTCTATAACTTTAAAAACCATTGGCCATCAATGATATTGAAGATATGAATATTCAGATTTTCTACATTTAGAATTTGACTCATATATAACTCCACTAAACGAAATAAACTCTTCAGGATTTCGCCTTTTAGATGTAGATAACCGAGTAGTCTTACCTATGAACACTCAAATTCGAATTATTATTAGTGCTGCTGATGTTATTCACTCTTGAACAGTTCCTTCTTTAGGAGTGAAAGCTGATGCTATTCCAGGACGACTTAACCAAGTAAGTTTCCTCATTTCTCGTCCAGGTTTATTTTACGGTCAATGTTCAGAGATTTGTGGAGCTAACCATAGTTTTATACCTATTATAATTGAAAGAACTTCTACTAATCACTTTCTCCAATGAATTTCTTCAACTCTAAGATACACCCGATGACTGAAAGTAAGTTTAGGTCTTTTAAACCTAATATAGTAATAACGCCTACTTCTGGTGAAAGAAATTAATTAATATTTATAATATTGGTTTGTCATATCAAAATAATCTTCTTAAAGATATTTCTTGATGCCACAAATAGCTCCATTAATATGGTTGAGTCTCTTTTTTTTTTTTTTTCTTATATATATAATTATACTAACTATAACTTTTTTTATTAAACCTTATGAAATTATACCATCTACTTCTTTACTTACTTCTACTACTCAAAAATCTTGAAAATTATAGCAAACCTGTTTTCTGTTTTTGAACCTTCTTCAAGAATTTTTAATTTTTCACTAAACTGAATTTCAACCATTCTTGGATTTTTATTTTTACCTTATTTATATTGAGCTTCTCCATCTCGATCATCAATACTATGAAGAAAAATTACTCTTACTCTTCACAAAGAATTTAAAGCTTTATTAACTACTTCTCATATTGGTTCATCTGTAATATTTATTTCTTTGTTTAGATTTATTGTTTTTAATAATTTCCTAGGTCTTCTTCCTTATGTTTTTACAAGATCTAGACATATGGCTATAACTTTATCTTTATCTTTGCCCTTGTGAATTACATTAATAATTTTTGGATGAATCAATCATACTCAGCATATGTTCGCCCACTTAGTTCCTCAAGGAACTCCTTTTATTCTCATACCTTTTATAGTGTTAATTGAAACTATTAGAAACTTTATCCGCCCAGGAACACTTGCAGTTCGGTTAGCAGCAAATATAATTGCAGGACATTTATTATTAACTTTATTAGGAAATACTGGCCCTTCTTTAACTCTATCTATTTTATCAATTTTAATTTTCTCTCAAATTTTATTATTAATTCTAGAGTCTGCTGTCGCAATTATTCAATCCTATGTATTTGCCGTCCTGAGAACTCTTTATACAAGAGAAATCAATTAATGACAACATCACACGGATTTCACCCTTATCATTTAGTAGATGTAAGACCTTGACCTTTAACAGGTTCTATCAGAGCTTTAATATTAACTACTGGGTTAATTAAATGATTTCATCTTTTTAATATAAATTTGCTTGTTTTAAGAATTGTAGGAATTCTACTTACAATAATTCAATGATGACGTGATATTACACGAGAAGGAACATATCAAGGTCTTCATACTTTAGTAGTAGTAAAAGGTTTACGATGAGGGATAATCTTATTTATTGTTTCAGAGGTTTTATTCTTTTTTTCTTTTTTCTGGGCTTTCTTTCATAGTAGATTATCTCCAACTATTGAAATTGGGATATACTGGCCTCCTTTAAGAATTCAGCCTTTTAACCCTTTCCAAATTCCTTTACTTAATACCACTATTCTTTTATCATCTGGGGCAACTGTTACATGAGCTCACCACGCTATTATAGAGTCAAATTATACACAAGCAATTCAAAGTTTAGGATTAACTATTATTTTAGGAGTATATTTTACAATCCTTCAAGCATATGAATATATCGAAGCATCATTTACTATTGCCGACTCTGTATTTGGATCCACTTTCTTTGTTGCAACTGGATTTCATGGTTTACATGTTATTATTGGAACTTCTTTTTTATTTATTTGCTTTCTTCGACTTTATATATGCCATTTCTCTTCTAATCATCACGTAGGATTTGAAGCAGCAGCTTGATATTGACATTTTGTAGATGTTGTTTGACTTTTCTTATATATGTTCATTTATTGATGAGGAGGTTAATTTTCTTAATATAATCAAGTATATTTGATTTCCAATCAAAAGGTCTATAAAATTTAGAGAAAATAATTTTATTTATTTTATTTATTTCTTTTCTTACTTTCTTAATCGCTTGCATCGTTATATTATTGTCTTCAATCTTGGCAAAAAAAACTATTATCGACCGAGAAAAGAACTCCCCATATGAATGTGGATTTGATCCTAAAAAATCAGCACGATTACCTTTTTCTTTACGATTTTTTTTAATTGCTTTAATTTTTCTAATTTTTGATGTCGAAATCACTCTTTTATTACCCATTGCTTCTATTTTTAATATTGCTGATACATTTTCTTGAATTTTTACAACATTTACATTTTTACTTATTCTTCTCTTAGGGCTTTACTATGAGTGAAGTCAAGGAGCTTTAGAGTGATCTAAATAATTTTCAAGGCTATAGTCTATCTTTATGACATGTAAGTTGCATTTACAAAGAGTTTATCTTAAACTAGCTTTAAAATTAGAAAGCGAATTTATTGCATTTAGTTTCGACCTAAATTTTGACCTTTTAAGTCTCTAATTACATTGATAGAAGCCAAAGTTTAGGCGTGTTACTGTTAATGATATAATTGAAATTTAATTTTCCTATCAAGTAGAATATTAAGTCAAAGAAAGAAGCTTCTAACTTTTTTCTAAGCAGTTAAACTCTGTTTATATTTTATTTTTATAGTGTAATATAAACACGTTACATTTTCGTTGTAAAACTGAAACTAAAGTTTCTAGAAATTAACTACTCAAAGTATATCTATACATTTTTAGCGCCACAAGCTAACATTTTAATATTTAAATTATTTGAATTTAATTTTTGTCAATAGATATATTATATCACTTTTACAGCTTCAATGTAATATTCTTTTTGAATTATATAAACATAAATACACGAATAAACCAGCAATTACACTAATTATAAATATTTTTATATAAACTTTTACTCTGTTGTTTTGAACATGATTTAATTTATCAAACAATCTTTTTCTAATATAATAAATTCCTTGAGCTCCCAAATATTCATTTCATCCTTTGTCTCCTATATTATGAATATAATTTCCCCTAAATAAAGTTAACTTTCTATTCTTTACTGATCTTAAGAAAGGTATAAACCACATTGATCCCCCTATTCTAATAAATCTATAATTTTTTAATCTTTCTATTTTATAATTTGTATTTATTATATTTAATATATAACCTAAAAAACCTCCTAAAGCTCTTACAATTAAAACTAAAGCTTTTATAATTCTTCTTAGACAAATTATATGCAATTCAGGGTAAATCAGTCAAGATAAAATTGAACCTCCTAAAATTGAGCCCGAACCTAGTATTACCATAGAATTTGTCATAATTTTATCTTGGTCCCTAATTCTTCTTAAACAACATAAATTCAATTCTCCCCTTAACGTATAAAAAATTAATCGAGCTGTGTATATTACTGTTAATCCAGTAGCTAAAATATATAAAATTAATCCAATAAAATTAATCTCATTTATAAAAGAAACCTCTAAAATTATATCCTTAGAATAAAACCCAGCTATAAATGGAAAACCACATAAAGCTAAATTAGCTAATGTTATATAAGACACTCTTAAAGGCATATATTTTACTAAACCCCCTATACATCGAATATCTTGATATTCTAATACATTATGAATTACAACACCAGCGCATATAAAAAGTAATGCCTTGAATAAAGCATGACTTAATAAATGAAAATAAGCTAAATCAGAATGACCCAAAGATAAAATTCTCAGTATAATTCCTAGTTGACTAAGAGTTGATAATGCAATAATTTTTTTTAGATCATACTCCATATTTGCTCCTAATCCTGCTATAAACATGGTTAAACAAGAAATAATAAACAAAAATCTTTGGACTTTTGACCCTTCTAATGCAAAATTAAATCGAATTATCAAGTAAACACCCGCAGTTACAAGCGTTGACGAATGAACTAAAGCCGAGACAGGTGTAGGTGCTGCTATTGCTGCAGGTAACCAAGCAGAAAAAGGAATTTGAGCACTTTTAGTCATAGCCGCTAATACTAAAACGATTTTAACTCTTAATCATTCATCTCTTATATAATGCCTATAAATAAAAAAATTTCATCCACCTAGTTTTCTTCTTAAACCAATTCCTAGTAGAATAGCGACATCTCCAACTCGATTCGATAAGACGGTTAACATTCCCGCATTAGCAGATTTTTCATTTTGGTAATAAATGACTAATGCATAAGAAACTAACCCTAACCCATCTCATCCTAAAAGAATTCTAATTATATTTGGTCTTAATACTATTATAGTTATTGAAAACACAAATGCCAAAACAAGATATATAAAACGAGATAAAGTTTTATCCGTTACTATATAACTTCCTCTATAATACATAACTCTTCTAGAAATTAAAAACACAAAGCATAAAAACAACAAGGAAATTCAATCAAAGACTAAAGTAAATGACGTTTCTATTCTATTTAATTTTATTAATTCCCATTCAACTACATTTACTTTATTATTTCTTAATCTTATTATTCCTAAAGTTCCACAAGTTATTGATATAAGCATTAAAAATATTATTCTCACTCTATGTATAGAAGATTTTCAAATCATTTCTTTCAATATAATCTCATTTATATTGTTTCAAAGAATTAAATTATCATAATATTAGTATTTAAAATTAACACATTTAAAGGGAGCCAATGTAAAAATAATAATAAATATTCTCGGATTTTCCCAGAACAACAAGAGTATAATCTCCTAAAAAATAATCCATGTTGTCTTAACCTATATATGTATAAAGTGTATGCTGCTCTAAAAAATGATAAAGTCCTCACTCCTATAATCCTTATTTTTCTTCAACTTAAAACTCTAATAATTAGTCTAATTTCTCCTAGCAAATTTAAAGAAGGGGGACTTGCTATATTTCTAACCCCTAATAAAAATCATCACAGACCTATCCTGGGTATAAAATTTAACAATCCTTTTACAATGAATAAACTCCGTCTATTAATACGTTCATATACAATATTAGCAAGACAAAATAATCCAGAAGAGCATAAGCCATGTCCAATTATCACAATTACTGCTCCTCTTACTCCTCAGTAACTAAAAATTATTAACCCACACAAAACTAATCTTATATGTGCAACTGAAGAATAAGCAATTAAAGATTTTATATCAATTTGACGTAAACATATTAAACTAGTATAAGTGCCTCCAATTAAGCCTAGCCCTACTCAAATTCAGTTTAATTCTTTCCTAACAAACTGAAATACAATTAAAATTCGAATTAATCCATATCCTCCTAATTTCAATAAAACTCCAGCTAAAATTATTGAACCCGCTACTGGAGCTTCAACATGCGCTTTAGGTAACCATAAATGAAATATATATACCGGAAGTTTTACTATAAATGCTAAAACTCTACAAAAATATCACATTAATCTAATAGAATATCTTTTTTTAATTACTTCCCTTAATATTATTACTAATCTTCCGTTATCATTAAAATACAAAAGTAGTGACCCTAATAAAGGTAAAGAAAAAATTAAAGTATAAAAAAGTATATAAACCCCTGCTTGAATACGTTCAGGCTGATACCCTCAACCTATGATTAAAATTAAAGTTGGGACTAAACATATTTCAAATCTAATATAAAATAAAAGGTAATCCAAACAAGAAAAAGTTAAAATTAAAAATAATAACAATAACAAATTTGTAATTACAAACCTTGAATAAAATTGATTATATTTTTTAATTTTTTGTCTTGACATAATAATCAAACTTATAATTCAAATTCTTAGTATATTTATTATAAATCTAATATAATCCATCCCGAACATATAGCCTAACTCACATAAAAAAAAATCATGACAACAACTCATACTAAACAAAAACCTCAAGAATAATAACCTTAATTGAACTATATTTCATTCTTTTCTATATTTTATCAATAAAGCTAAACTTAAAATTAACTTTAACATTCTAATAAATTAAACCTTATAAAACGATCATTACCATGTCTACGTACTACCACTACCAATAAAGTTAATCCTAAAGCCCCTTCACAAGCTGCTAAAGTCAAAAAAAAAAGTATAAAATATATTTCACCTCTTATAGCTCTTAATTGTATCCTTATTAATCAGAATACTCCTAATGTTATAAATTCTAATCTTAATAAAGCATTTAATAAATGTTTATAATAATTCACAAATCTTCATAAACCTCTTATTACTATAATAAAAGAAATAACTACCTTTATAATTCTAAGACTTATCATAAGTTTTAATAGTTTATAAAAAACTTTGGTCTTGTAAACCAACAATGAATTAATTTGTTCTTAAAACTTCAGAGAAAAAGAAATTACTTTATCTTTAATCCCCAAAACTAATATTTTACTTTAAACTATTCTCTGAAATGTTATTAGCAACTCCTTTAATTCTAATTTTGTCTTTTCTTTTTACTCAACTTAAACACCCTTTAGCATTAGGATTAACTTTACTCCTTCAAACCATTGCAATTTCAGTTATTACAGGAACTTCAACTTATTCTTTCTGATTTTCTTACATCCTTTTTTTAATTTTTTTAGGAGGAATATTAGTTTTATTTATTTATGTAGCTTCTCTCGCTTCAAACGAATCTTTTTTTTTTTCTTTTAAATCTCTAGTTTTTTATTCAATGTTTTTTTTTTTTTTTGCTTTTATTATTTCTTTTATTGATCCCTTAATACTCCCTTATTCTTCTTCTCTCCCAATCACTTCTATTTCTTCTAATTTATCAACACCCTTTTTTATTAGATGAATCTATAACTACAATTTTATAAACTTCACTTTATTTATTATTCTGTATTTACTATTAACACTTATTGTAGTAGTTAAAATTACTAATTTCACAAAAAGACCTTTACGTCTCCAAAATTAATGATAACCCCATTACGTAAATCTCACCCCCTTTTTAAAATTATAAACAATGCTTTAGTAGATATACCTCTTCCTAGAAACATTTCTACTTTTTGAAACTTCGGTTCTTTACTAGGACTTTGTTTAATTACCCAAATTGTTACCGGGTTATTTTTAGCCATACACTATACAGCCCACATTGATCTTGCTTTTTCTAGAGTCGCTCACATTTGTCGTGATGTTAATTATGGATGACTTCTTCGAACTATACATGCAAACGGAGCTTCTTTTTTTTTCATTTGCATTTACATTCACATTGGACGAGGCATTTATTACGGCTCATATATAATATTCCATACTTGAATAGTGGGAATTGTTATTCTATTTATAGTTATAGCAACTGCTTTTTTAGGCTATGTTTTACCTTGAGGACAAATATCTTTTTGAGGTGCAACAGTTATTACAAATTTATTCTCAGCAATTCCTTATCTGGGAACAACTTTAGTCCAATGGATTTGAGGAGGCTTTTCTGTTGATAATGCAACTTTAACTCGATTTTTCACTTTCCATTTTGTTCTTCCTTTTATTGTAGCGGCAGCTTCTCTTGTTCATATTCTTTTCCTCCATAACTCCGGAGCAAATAATCCTTTGGGAATTTCAAGTCAAACAGACAAGGTCCCTTTCCATCCTTATTTTACTTTTAAAGACATCGTAGGATTTATCGTTATATTAACAGCTTTATTATTTCTTTCATTAATTAACCCTTACCTATTAGGTGACCCTGATAACTTTATTCCAGCTAATCCTTTAGTTACTCCTCCTCATATTCAGCCAGAATGATACTTTCTATTTGCATATGCCATTCTCCGATCTATTCCCAATAAATTAGGAGGAGTTATTGCCTTAGTTTTCTCAATTTTAATTTTAGTAATTTTACCTTTTACACATGTTTCTCAATTCCGTAGCCTTACCTTTTACCCTTTAAATCAAATTATATTTTGATTTCTTATTTCAATTTTAATATTATTAACTTGGATTGGAGCTCGACCAGTTGAAGATCCTTATATTATTACAGGGCAAACTTTAACAGTTTTATACTTTTCATATTTTATCATTAATCCTCTTACACTAAAAATATGAGATAAAATATTAGCTTGGTTATTTAGTTTATATAAAACAAATGTTTTGAAAGCATTAAAAAAGTAATAAATACTTATTAATCGTCAATGTATTAATTTAATTATATACTAATATAATTCTAAAACACATTAACTTTAACCCTACAAAAAAAAATAAATAATTTAAAGATACAGGTAAAAACCTTTTTCAAGCTAAATACATTAACTTATCGTAACGAAGACGAGGAAGTGTCCCACGCACTCAAATGAATACAAAAGCAATTATTACACACTTTAAATAAAATATACCTCTATATAAATTCCCTCCTAAAAAAATAATTGTAAATAATACTCTTATAAACAAAATCCTTGCATATTCTGCCATAAAAATTAAAGCAAATCCCCCCCTTCTATATTCAGTGTTAAATCCCGATACTAACTCTGATTCTCCTTCAGCAAAATCGAAAGGAGTTCGGTGAGTTTCAGCTAAACATGACCTAAATCAAATTAAACTCAAAGGTAATGAAATTACTATAAAGTAACACTCAGTTTGAAACTTACTAAACAACTCTAGCCTAACTCCTCCAACTAAAACAATAAAAGACAATAAAATTAAAGCAAGACTTACTTCATACGAAATAGTCTGGGCTACTGCTCGTAATCTTCCAAGCAACGAATATTTACAATTTGAAGCTCAACCGGCAACCATCGTTCTATACACATTCAAGCTTAAACAGCAAAAAAAAAATAAAATTCTTATATTAAACCCAACTAATCCAGTTTCATAAGGCATAACAACTCATACTAACAACGAAATAAATAAACTAAATACAGGAGATAAATAATAAGCCAAAAAGTTTGATATAATTGGAGAAGTTTGCTCTTTAGTAAATAATTTTACAGCATCTGAAATAGGTTGTAATAACCCTATATATCCTACTTTATTAGGCCCTTTACGAATTTGAATATATCCTAATACCTTACGTTCAAGTAAAGTGACAAAAGCTACCCCTACCAAAACACAAACAATTAAAATCACATAATTTACTAATATTACTAATCTTATCACAAAACAATTAGCCTAATTGTTTTACTATTTATAGACAATAATTCTATATAGCTAGATCCTAAATCTAGAGCATCTCTTCTGCCAAAACAGTACTTTAATTTTTAAAACCACTAAATCCTTTCGTACTAAAATGGTTTCTTTATTCTTAGAAGATAGAAACCAACCTGGCTCACGCCGGTCTGAACTCAAATCATGTAAAAATTTAAAGGTCGAACAGACCTTCTCATGTAATGGCTACTTTACACAGATATTTTAATTCAACATCGAGGTCAAAATCTCTTCTTTCGATATGAACTCTTAAGAAGAATTACGCTGTTATCCCTAAAGTAACTTAATCTTTTAATCTTTAAACAAGGATCATTAATATATTCAATTCTTTTATTCACGTATTTTTTTTTAACAGTTAATATTACTTTTATTAATATCACCCCAATAAAATATAATAATTAATTTAAATTTTTATTATAAATTCAATTTTGATTATTTTTTATATAAAGCTTTATAGGGTCTTATCGTCCCTCTAAATCATTTAAGCCTTTTCACTTAAAAGTTAAATTCAACCTTTACAATAAAGACAGCTTTTCCTTTGTCAGACCTTTCATACAAGTTCCCAATTAAGAAACTAATGATTATGCTACCTTTGCACGGTCAAATTACCGCGGCTCTTTAACTTTATAGTCAGGGAGCAGGCCAGACTATAAATAACTTCATAATAGACATGTTTTTGATAAACAGGCAAGAAATTATATTTGCCGAATTCCTTTAATTGTAATTATAATTAATTTATAGTACAATTTTCATTTTATTTTTTTATTATAATATCACTTTCTACTTATAAAATCAAAATTACTTTTTTTTTTTCGTTTGCTTAAATATCTTAATACTATTTAAAGTTGATTAATTTTAATTATTTAACTTATTTTAAACACTTTACTATCATAGCTACTTTTAAGCTTAGATAATTTTCCTTCTATTTTAAACTATTATAATGACCTTTTCGAACAAGAAGCTTAACCCTCCTGCTCCTAAACCTTAAACTTTGAAAGTCTAAATTATAAATTATATTTATTTCTTAAGAAACCAGATACAATAAAACTCGTCGAATATTTCACCTTTAATTTTATATTAAAATTTTATTTTACAACATAAACTTTTTTATAAAATTAGCTATTATTTACTTCGAGATTTTTAAAATTTTTAAATGATTTAAATTTTCCATGATACACAAGGTACAATTATTTAAAATTACTATAAAAATTTATTTATTTTAGATTTCCTTCACAGTACTTTTTATCTATAGCCAAATGAAATATTTATTAAACATTACTAATTCTTATCTTAATTATCTTTTTTATTATTTTTTATTCATATTTATCCAAAGCAACTTTTAAAATTCAAAACAAACCGATTTGCACGATAATTCTCCTCAACGTAAGTGAAGCGCTTTTCTACACAAGCTATGTTTTGACCAATCCAGGTTCAATTTCCAATAAACCTACTATGTTACGACTTATCTCATCTTTGAATGAAAGCGACGGGCAATATGTACATAATTTAGTGCTATATATCATTATAATATATTAATTTATAATTACAATTAAATCCTCCTTCATTATAAACCTTACTTCATAAATACGTTCTAAACAAATTTTATTGTAACCCATTTTAGCTTTTTTATAGGCTACACCTTGATCTAATTTTATTTATTTTTATAAATCTTAATAATTAATTCTCATAAAATTATCCGTTAATGACGGTATATAAGCTGCTCAACAAAAAAAAGCAAGATTTTACGCGGTTTATCGATTTAATAAAACAGGTTCCTCTAACAAGACTAAACTACCGCCAAATTCTTCAAATTTTAAGCACATATCTAATAATAATCAACTTTTCAATTTTTTTTTTAGTATAATAGGGTATCTAATCCTAGTTTAAGCCTAAACTTTTTTAGCTTCAATTTTTATCCAATTAACAACTTTAAAAATCTTTCAATTTTACCTTCAAATTTTTAAGTAATTTTATAACTAAATTCATTTAAATTTAACTAAATAATATTTAATTTTTATTTGACCCCAATGTATAACCGCGACTGCTGGCACAATGTTTCATCAGATCTTTTTTTACATGCTAACTCTTAATTTCTTAAATTAACTAATATTATATGCTGAGCATTTCACTATTATCGATAATTTATTTCTACTTCCATTTTACTTTTCTTTTAAAAAACAACAGTTTATACATACCATAATTCTCATGCAATTTCAGTAAATATATAAAAATTCAAGAAAGAATCAAACTTATTTGTTAAAAAATTCTTTAAAACTATAAACATGTATACATATAATAGAAGGTTAATAATTTAAGAAACTATATACAATTAATTTAGTACATTCACACAAATATACAATAAACAAACATATAATACAATAGTAATGATAATACTAATATATATATATATATATATATATATATAAATGTATATAAATCTCGTAAGATATAAACCCCACACAAATATAATAAATATAATTATTTCATATAATAAATACAAATTATATAATACTAACCGCCTATTGGTAAATATTCTAAAAAAAGCCTATGATTTCCCTCTACACTTATCTATGATAGAATATTAACAGCAGATAGAAATGATAATTATATAACATAATATCTTCAACTTACCATTTATCCTAGTATGAATAGGCCTAAAATAAATATATTTAATATAAAAAGGCTATATTTAAAGATTAGTATATAATTCTGTTAAGCCGTTTTTCCTCTTCTCTTTTCCATATTAAGTCAAATATATTTGTTATATGCACCTTTACTTAAACATGATGATAAATTTTCACAATTGGATTAAACAAATATAATTAAAAACAGCAATTGTTGCTATAATATTTAATTAAAGTTCCGTTCCACTTATAATCAGTTATAAGGAGGCTAAATCAAATATATAATTGTCACGCTCATGCTATCCCTTGTAGTTAGTAAAGTGAATATAAAGTATATTATTAGTTCTTATAAAATCTAAGGATATATATATATATATATATATATATATATATATATATATATATATATATATATATATATATATTTCTTAAACTAATTCAATCTTCACTAATATTTTTTTATCAAATTTTTAGTTTTTATTAATCTAATGAACAGTTATTTATGTAGTGCCTGATTAAAAGGATAGCTTTGATAGAGCTAATAATGTGTTTCTTTCCACCTACATAATATATCTTTATTTTATATATGATGGAATCCTCACCACCCCCTAAAAGATCAAACCTTTTTATGCACTTTACACCAATATATAAAAGATAAGCTAAATTAAGCTAATGGGCTCATAACCCGTAAATGAAATAAATTTTCTCTTTTAAATGATTTTTCCATTTTCATCTTATTTATTTTTATTTACTCTTCTTCTGGGTTCTTTATTAACTATTTCTTCTTCTTCTTGATTTGGTATGTGAGTCGGTTTAGAATTAAACCTTTTATCGTTTATTCCTCTTATTTTAACCAAAAATAATCCCTTATATTCCGAAACTGCCCTAAAATATTTTCTTATTCAAGCTTTAGGATCTACTTTCATTATTATATCTAGATGTTTATATCTCTCTTTTTCCTTTATTATTTCACCTTTAATTATTATAGCTTTATTACTTAAATTAGGAGCAGCTCCCTTTCATTTTTGATTTCCTCACATCATAGAAGGTTTATCTTGACCTCAAGCTTACATTCTTCTTTCGATTCAAAAATTAGCGCCTATATATATATTATCTCATTTTTATTCTTATTCTTTTATAATCATATTTTCGGCTATTCTCTCGGCCTTAGTAGGAGCTTTAGGAGGACTTAATGTCTTAAGATTACGTAAAATTATAGCATTTTCCTCTATCAATCATATATCGTGAATATTAATCGCTATTTTTATTAGTGATTTTATATGATTTACTTACTTTATTTTTTACATTCTCATCTCACTCTCAATTATTGTATTCTTTAATTCTTTCCATTCCTATTACTTCTCCGATTTATTAAACTTGTCTTATTCAAATTCTTACTTTACCCTTCTTTTACCTCTAAACCTTTTATCTTTAGGGGGACTCCCTCCTTTTACTGGTTTCATTCCTAAATGATTCATAATCCAAAGCATATTAATAAACGAAATACTCTTTCCTCTTATATTTTTAATTCTTTCAGCTCTTATTACTCTTTTTTATTATTTACGTATCCTTATACCCTTTATTCTTTTTATTAACCCCGTTTTATTTACAAACTCTAAACCATTTTCCTTACTCTCTCCTACCATTATTTTATCTTTTTTATTAAACATTATTGGTATTCTTCTCCCCATCCCTTTTTTATTCTAGGATTTTAGGTTATAAAAACTCAAAACCTTCAAAGTTTTACAAAAAAGAATTTCTTTTAAATCCTAAGTTTTAGTGTTATTAACACATCTTTAGATTTGCAATCCAATGTTTTTACTTATTACTATAAAACCAATAAGAAAGTAATTAACTTGTTAATAGATTTACAATCTACCGCCTATAATCTCAGCCATCTTATT